CCCGTAGAAAATGCTTCTTTTATGCCTCGGGTATTAGCCACAGCTCGTATTCATTCAGTAATTATACCCCTTCTTCATTCTTGGACCTCGTTTCTTAATATTGTGACTCTTCCATGCTGTGTCTCAGGAACCTTTTCAATACGGTCCGGATTGCTAGCTCCCGTTCATAGTTTTGCTACAGATGATACACGAGGAATCTTTTTATGGCGGTTCTTCCTTCTAATGACCGGCATATCTATGATTCTTTTCTCCCAGATGAAGCAGCAGGCATCGGTCCGTAGAACCTATAAAAAAGAGATGGTTGTGGCGCGAAGTACTCTTGTGCACCTACGGCACTCGGCTCGCGCGCAACCCCGCCCCGTTATGTTATGGAAGAATTGAACTTCTTGCTGGGCTTGGTATTAAGAGCCAGCAATTGGCTGCTGGATTTCGACCCGAAACTAGAAAAAGATCGCTTCGGGGGTCACTATGGCGTGGCTGAATGTAGAGCAGTCCGCCCCTAAAGCGTTTGATCAGTATATTTTTTAGAACTTCGGAAGATGGTCAAGGTAGCTTGCTTCCAAGCCACTGCACTAGATGCGCATGTAGTCATAGTAGTCGGCTCAGAATGCCTCTGTTCTATACTCAAATCCCCCTTCGAATGAATGGGGAATTACGTCGATCTTTGATCTGCAGAATAAGGCCTACGAGCTCTCTGTTTTAGTTTTATGGCAGAGAAAGATAGCTCCTGCCTCCTGAGGTCCTTACAGGGACGGGTCAAAAACTTCTTTTTTTATTGAATTTACGCGGGGGAAGAAAGAACTAACTTCGCTTCTGGCTTTCCTGATCTCCAGCTAAAGAAGAAAGAGAGATGGGTTCGTTCATCAATTCAAAAACGCTTGTTTCGTACCTTTAAAAGCAAATTTGCTGCTCGAAGAATAGAAATCTGGCCTAATGGGCTTAGAGTTGTATCAGTTGGCTATTGGTATATAATAACTTCTTTTGCAATTGGTTCTCTTTCTTTTCCAGAATCAAAAAAGTCCTTTGGTCGCGATCAAAAATCAAAGGCAGAATAACGAGCTGAGAAAGGGGGCAAAGCGGAAGGAAGAGAGGCTAAGCACTAGGCGTTCCGATCGATGCTTAGTTCACTCCCAAGAACAAAAAAATCGTTTACCATTGGCCCTATAATCATAAGAAAAGCCGTACTCCTCCCATACTCTGGTGAATAATTTAATTGCCTCAGTCCGATCAACTTATATTATTAGTCAGTAGCTTGCTTGAGATTTGGAATTAGAGGGGACAATAGCAAGTGACGGTTTCATTCCTTATGACTTCTTACTACTAACTAGGGCTAGGGTTTAGTTTCTGATATAACTGAAATCCTACGATGAACTAAACGAGACTTATGGAGGGACTCGCTTTGCTTGCTCCCCTGTGATGAAGGAAAGCTAACTAGCAAACTCTGCTTCTCCGTCCTGGAATCCAATGCAACCTTCGACCGACCTCTCCAGGTGACCCGACAAGGTAAGCAAGTGAACTCCCAGCATCTAATCCCTCTCCTTCGGACCCTCTATTCCACTCCCTTCTGAGCCCACATCTCCATGTCCTATCGATGCTGATCTCTCCCCTAGCTGGCCATATATTGCATCTCCAACTACAGGTAAGAAGCTCCATCCGAGGGAAGATAAGCCATCTACGAGACCATTCCTGCGAATGAACAGAGCACTTTCGAAACCTCTTATCGAGACCCCATCTCCTGCTAATTATTCATCTGGTGGCGAAGGGCGACTCCACCTGCTAAGCAGGCCAAGCTTTCTATTCCCTTCCAGCAAGCAGCTGATAGCCATCAGTCACGGCTCCATAAGGCAATAAATTGGGTCAATAGCCACCATCAAAAGAAAGAAGGAAAGGAAGCTGCCTAAGCCCTTCACTAAGACCTGGCGAACTACCACCCTCCCTCTCTTGATATCGAATCCAGTGGAAGCGCCACCCTCTTCTTATCTTTCTTCGTCTCCTGGCCCTGAATAGAAGCTCCAAAGTCCAAGCTCTCCTGCTCCTGTTTCTGGATTCCTCTGCTCTTGATGAATGGAATGACCCCAACTGCTGCTATCGATGAAGTTCTTTCTGTCCCTCGATCCGACCTTTTTAGGTATAAGAATAAGAATAAGAACAGTGAGCCATCTCTTGCAATCTATGAACCTGGACCCGAACCATCTTATCTAATACCTTCGAACGAAGACCTTGGAAACCCATTCTTTCACCTCTAACGATAAGGGGGGCGGGATAGCTGGTTGTCTTCCCGGGCAAGCGAGTAAGTAGGAAGCTCTTTTTCAAATGGCAAGTAGGCAGGCCGTGAGCTAGCCAATAAGTGTAAGATGTATTGATAGTTCAGTGAAGCCAATGAGTATGGCAATCCGGTTCCAGCTGCTTGCTGGATAGCCGAAGATAGATTGACTTTGGGCTGAACTTGAAATTCGGTCTTGCTGAGGCGGCAAGGCCATTCTTGGACGTACGTTGAATATCCACTTTGCTGACTTGTCTTGTACTAGTACCTATTCTCCCCTGGAGAGGTCCAGGAGGGACCTCATCATGCCCCATCTTTCCCTTGCCTTTATTCAATTTCTAAGCCAGATTGCATTGCATGACAAGCACACGATGCAACATACTCAGCTTCGTAGAAAGCGTCACAATCGGTTCTTTCTTGAAACTCCATGTAAAAGCAGTATTTACAAGATAGAAAAGAAAGCCAGTAGTACTTTTTCTATCATCCAAGTCTCCAGCCCAATCACTATCAAAATAATCCAAAAGTCATAACTTCTACGAAGCTGAATAGAATAACCTTCAAGTGTGTCACCCGGCCTCACATGCGCATCTCTTGATCACAACCCTTAACGTAACGGTAACGGTCTTTTCTCTCCAAATCCGTCTATTTCCCCGTCCTTCTTTCTGGGGGAACTTTCTTCTTGTATCTCTTAAATGCTTGAGAGAGCCTTTTTCAAGGAAAAGCTAGTAGATCCGCCTTAGATTCTTTTTTCGCCTCTTTTCTTTCGGGTACGGGTAGTAAGTGAATGAAAGAACGACAATCATAGTCTCAATTCCTCTGACGCGATGTCAGCGGCAGTCTGACTTTTTAGGAACTGAGAGCGCTAACTTCCTGTCGGGATCAATCTCGGATTCTGCTTCTAAAGCTGTCTTGATTCTTGATAAGGGCGTCCCTCTAAGTTGATTGGTGAACCTAAAAGTGGCCTTGGTAGGCTCGAGTTTCTTTCTTTAAATGAAGTGGTTTTTGCCACGATACGATAGAGGAAAAAGGAATGAATGGAGAGGTAGCAGCAGCTGGATCGAATCATATAAGATGGTCTTCCCATCACTCTTTCCTCGTCAGCGAGGGTCGAGTATTGATATACAATAAAAAGCCCGGGCTGGCACCCTGCTTTGCTAGTGCGGAAGCGTATCAATAAAGATACCCAGCGTCTTTACTATAAGTTACTCGGATTAGCTCTTGGCTTGGGATTCTTATTGCATGCAGGGCTGACTTTCTTTCTTGTGCCCGCGAGACCCGAGCGCCATTCCCATCTTTTAAGAGGGCAAGGCCACCCGCTACTTCAGTTCTTGACCCAGAAAGAAAGGGACATTAAGCGAGGAGCTACGGTGTCAGGATCCATAGGATTTATCTAGTAGAAAGGGTCTGCTGGCTAGAAGCACAGCACAATAGGATCCGTCTCGTTCCCCAGGTGCTAGCACCGAAGATGGGCTATTGGTTGCCTTCACTACCAATGTCATGCTCCGATCCAGCCTTTGCCGCTGGAACAAGGAGAAGCCGGGGAAGGTGAGATTGATAGTACTGAAGATGCTTTCCTCTTGTCCCTAACTGTGAATCTATTGGGAAAAATTCTTTTGGTCGGGATTTTTTCACGGGACTCCATTTTCCGGACCACAGCTAGTTTGAACGAAAACCCGGGAATTTTTGAAGCAAGTTTGAGTTTTCTCATTTTTGCTTTTTTTTTCGGAAAGAAAAAAGAATTGTCGGACCTCCCTTCCCTAAAACGGGCTGATGAGCTTTTCCAGCTATACGAAAGGCCAAAGTGAAAGTTTTGAAATAGTCCCGGTTACTAACTTTTTTATTATATGAGAGTCAGCGGTTGGTCCTGCACCAAGCCTTTAATGCTGAATTGGTTCTATCTTTTTCCTTTTGATTAGGTGAGTTATAGTTATGTCAAAGGTCCATGAAGGCCATTGGAAGCCTATCAAGCTGTCTAGAGTAGGTCCTGAAATTGACCATTTCTTTATGATTTCATCTTTTGTACCCTGTAGTGAGAATGAGGCTCAAGTTAGCGTTAGCCTTTAAGGAATGAAGAAGTGAGAATTCTCTTTTAAGGAAGGGATGTTCGCTCTGGAATTGCTCTTCCGGTAACTGGTAGTCAGCACCTTCGGTCCGGGTTACAACCTGACCTCACTTACTAAATGGAATAACCAGAGGGACATTCCTACTTCCAGAAGGAGGGGCTTGAATAGTAAGAGCAAGACAGCCTGACTTAAATGCCAGTACTCCCGCTCCGTGGGGTATGAAAGGGGTAAGCTGCTAGAATCTCTTGCCAGTAAAAGAAGAAGGTTTTCGAGGATTACAAAAAGCCTACAAGTAGGCAGGACTTTCAGTTACAATGTCTAGGTTGGGAAAGCCTTTCTAAAGCCAATCGATTATCGGATTTCACCAACCCAACTACCACTACCAGGGTATTCCTAGATCCGCTCTCAGATCGCATTCCAGTCTTCAATCAAACGGAATGAAAGCAGGAGATTGATTAGCTATAGTAGCTGCAAACAAATCTCGTGACGGTGATCAAACAGCATTAGCTACGTTTCGTCTCTTGACGAGTCCTTACCCCCAGATCGAAACGTTACGATTCACTCCGGTGCTGCTTGCTGGTGGAGGTTGGGATCAACTATGAATAAGAAGTCGAAGAAGTAAAGACTCCCTAGATCCGCCTCTTACTTACCTACCTTCCCTGACTAGCTAGTTTGGTTGGTATCTATGGAGACCTCCTTTTCGGCTCATACATCCATCCTTGAGTTCGCTGCTAAACGAAGACGGAAAGGGATAGCTGAGGGGGGCAAAAAGATCGATTCGGTTTGGACGCTCATCTCGGACAGCTGGTAAGGCTGACAGAGACCGTTTCATAGTCATAAAATTGGGAACTACGATCACGAGGTTGAGAGAATTCAAGGGATTCGCCTCTCAGGTCCGTGGTCTAGCGATCCAGAGGGGAAGTGGTATTCGAAGCCAGGTAGACCCGTTCCGTGTGGTGTGCTCATTCCAAAAGAACTATGGAGTTCAGGGTTCCACCTGACCTGACATCAACTCGTATAGGGATAGGGATGAATTGAATAGAGAATCGGGTCAAGGCACTAACTTTTTTCGCTTACCCTTCATAGAATGGCTCTATTTATATAGTTTACGCTTACGAAATGAAGCCCGCCAGTAAAAGAAATGGGGGGAGCGAAGGAAGGGGAAGCTTGGATTCTGAAAATGGAGCTGGTTGTTTTCCATGAGATGGCGCTGTGTTAGGGTTACCTGTGGGAACGACAGAGAGGGGGGAAGAAGATGTTGTTGATGAGCTGGACTTGACCAGGCTTACTGAGGAATCCACCCTCGCATCCACGTGATGTTCCTTGGATACCAAGGCCAAAGCCAAACGATTGGACTGCTTTTCTGGGCCTGGACCTACTTTAGAGAGGTCTTTCGGCTTGGACATGACGTTTGCTTGATATTGGGCGGAGTGGGCTTTGTTTGCTGCTTTGCAGAGACTAGGCTAGGCCACGTGAATTGACCTCACCCATCACATCATCTTGGGAAGCTCCTCCCTCCTCAACAAGCTCCACCTCCAGAATATCTAGAACCGTTTGGGATTGGACTAGATTGGTTCACTCAATATCCTATATAAAGGAGAAAGGGCCAAATCATATATAATGATATAATTGAAATTAAAGTTATGGACTCATTTTATAGATATGTTTATGTCTTATCAAGAAGCCCAAAAACTCTTTGATCTCTATACTTTAGAAGAGTTGAGGAATTTCCTGGAGCTCTTTCTTTCCATTTCTTTTCTGGTGTAAAACCCTCCCTATCAATACTTCCTTGCTATTCATTGACAAGAGTTGTAGGGACAAAAATGAGTAATCGAACCCCTTAGACCCTTTTGCATACTTCGATCTACAAGGCTTTAATCGATGCTTTTGTCAAGGCTTTTGTCAAGGCGGCTCCTCATATGAAATCCTGAAAAATAGAAATAGCCCATAAAATGACAGCCATCAAAAGGCCTAAGTCCATATTCTAGCCTCGGTCTGTCCAAATTCAGCGGTCTCTACCCAAGTAGCTCTGGCCCATGATCCAAGGGACCTGCAACCAGTTAATCATTCTTTCTTTATTTTCCAACCACTCGGGCAATCATGCTTGTTTTATCTTCCAACCAATCCCTTTGATTCCGTTTCTGCAGCAGTATATAATCTCGGTCCCTTACCTTGATGCCTACAGCTCAATCTTTTTTACAGTGATGGCAATAATATGCGAAATACTGTTTTTTCTTTTTCTTGGGTTGTTTCTGAATGGCATCATAGCTACACGAGGGAAAGCGATGCTGCCCACTCTGCCGGGGGCCGCTTTCTTCCCCTCAAAAATGCCAGTTCCACCATCAGGGCCCAGCAAGCAGCATAATTCTGTTCCGAGGCTGCGTTTCATTCCAGCACCAGTAGTATATGGTTCGAAGCGCCTTGTTCCATCCGGCGCGAATCCCTTCCATCACTAGTATAGTGGAGGTGTTATTTGTATTGCAATAATGAATAAATGTACGAACACAAATAATGAGCAGACCAGCCCACTTTTATTTTATATGTGGGTTCATTTCATAATTTCTTTTTGAATAAAGAAGCGCGCGTGTAACGCAGGTGTTTTTCTCGGTTGATGGATGGGATAAATGTCTATATCGCTTTATAATGTTATTGTTATGTTGATGCTATATTAAAGAATATAATCTAAAAAAGTTGCTTAAAGTCCCATTCTTTATAATTGTCTTTCTCGTCCTAAATTAAATATTAAATAAAGTACGAACTTCAAGTTTTAATTGTTTACTCAACAGGAAGCGTCACAGCCTAGGTTTGGGCCACACCGAAGCATTCTATGTGTGTGCAGTAATAGTTTTCGAAATTTCCGAGGTAGGTTCTTTTTTAATCTAGAGCAATTTGCCTGCTTCTTTCTAGGCTATGGTTTACCTGTATCATGCAAATGTCCAACACTTAGGTGCTTTCTAAGATCCTGCTCAACTAAAGCAAGCATGTGCGGAATATCCCTTTCCCGGGCGGGAAAGCCCTTATTTTGTTCCATTCCAGGAGAAGAATGCCATGCCACTCAACCAGAGGCAGAGAAGCGGAATGGCAAGAAGCAGAGAAAAAGACAATGAAAAACAGAAGGATTAAAAGAAAAGGATCTCCCTTAGCCCTTCAAGAAAGCTGGCACACACGGAAAGAGACAAGGATTGAACATTAGTACTGGATTCTTGATCCCCTGATCTTGATATATGAATAGGACGGACGAAGTCAAAGACGAAGAGAGATCATAACAGGCACAAAAGGCCAATTAACAAAGCGAGAGTAGGGATCTCTTCTCTTCAGACGGGGAGGGCTCTTCCAGCACTCTTTCCAGCTAGAAGAAAGCAACCAACAAAGCCAGACAGCAATCAAGAGAGTGGGGCAGTCTCATCCCATGAAAGGTAAGGAAGGACTGCAGCTTTCCCGAGTGGAAGAGGTTCAATTCAATAGTTCCGACTCTGACTTTGAAGTGAAGCCCGGCCGGGTGAAGAAGCCTCAGCCCGAGCTTTGACTATGACTACGAGCAGTTGGGATCACATTCGAGGAGTAAAGTCAGAATGTAAGAAAGTAATGCAGTCAAGCAGTTACGGTAGTGGAAATTTTCCCTATCCAGGCCGACAACAGGCTCGCTACCGAGACGAAATGCCACTCTTGGCAAAACGGCCCTCCCGCTAGGTAAAGGAATTGACTTGCTAACAGCCAAACAAGGGATTCGACTCTTAGAATATGTAACTTTCCTAGACTAGTTCCAGGGCAAGAAGGTAAGCTCCTTGCTAGGATGCTAAAGAGAATGCTGCTGCTGCTTTATGGAATTGATTAAAGCTTAACTCCTATTTGCACTCCTACTCCTAAGCCAAGAAGGCAGTGAGCAAGGGGCCTAGCCATAAAGCCGTCAGTTGGAGATAGCGTGATGCGCCCAGTACTTGTTATAAGGGTAAGGGGAGGATGCGAGGCGAGTTACGTATACTTTTTTACGGGAGGCTGTTGGCGAGTGGAATAGAAAGAGTTCGTTGCATCAACAAAGTGGAGTAGTAAAGAGGAAAGAGCTGCGTATAGAGCTCCGGATTCTTTAGCAACTAGGAGAGCGGACGATTCTTTTTATTTCTAACCGCAGCTTTCCTCCATCCCGGGCTTAAGAATGCCTTGAAAGCCAGAAACTATCTAACCATACCAGTCGTTCACCCAACCCAATAAAAACTTGCCCCCGCACTCCCACTACCAATGAGAGGACTGAAAGCGGCCTACTTGAGAAAGAGAAGAGTTTGTGAAGCTGACCTCCACACAAATAGACTCAGATGGTATTCCCTTTGTTGAGTGGGAGGAGGAGAGTCTGCTGCTAGCAAACAGCAGATACAGATTTTCTTTGATATCACGATTCGGTGATAGGAGGCCTACTCTCCTTGAGATTAGAGAGTGGTGCTCCAAGGCATGGAGCTTGACTGGTAAGATCTCTCTTTCTGCTCTAAAAAAAGGTTTGATTTGGATTCATTTTGAATGTGAAGAGAACAAAGTTTTGGAGAAGGGACAATATTGGGTATGGAAGACCGCGATGTTCTTGCATCGATGGTGCCCGGGGCTTGACTTGGACGAGTTGCTCCTATCGGCATGGGTGGTTTTGAGTGGGGTAGAGGAAATTTATTTTAGCAGTAAAAAGCATACGAAGAATGTTATAATGGAGAGTGCGGAAGATGGTCTATGGGAAACTCCAAGAAAAAAAAAGAAAGTAATAAGCAGGAGTCGATTCGATCTACTATGCCTTTCACTCGGTCTTTCTCGCCTTGGCTTTAAGCTTGAATTAAAGAAATGGATTATTGGGTCTGGGATCGATTTGATTGGAAAGTTCCTTGCCTCTTGTGCCGTGCGTGAGCTGTGCCTGCTTTTCCCTCAAAAAGCATTGAACCGCCTTTCCTCCAGTGAATAAATAGGCTAAACAACCGATCTTGCGACATCGATTTTTCCGATTTATCCTTTGAAATCAATGTCTCCACTCTCGCAAGGCGAGAGAAGCGTGGTAGCGCCTGTCAGCGCTGCTCTTTTTTTTTTGAACGGTACGAGCAGACCACTTAAGCAGATACCTAGACTTCCATTTTGAACTACCAAGCAAGGTAGTTGTATAGGCGGAATGGAGTATCCGTCATCGTAATCAGAACAAACTGAAGGAAGGAGACAGCACCAGATCAGCTTTCAAGAGAAAGCAAGAACCACTGAAAGAGGCCGTTTCGTATAATTACGCCAGCCAGCAAAGCAACTCATGCACTTGGAGCGAGCCACCTGGCGATTGAGGGGCAGTCATATGTTTATGTGAATAAATTATCCTCTCATCGATTACCGTAAGAAGACTTTCTCATTTAGAAAGAATGGCGAAAAAGGCCTCCTTGCATTGCCCAACTAGAGCGAAAAGCCTTATTGCGTTGCGGCCCTAAGTAGCTATGGGGTCTTGATGTACTTGGAACGAAGACCGCTTACCTGAGTATGGCGGTTCGGTAGCCGTTCAATGATAGCATGAGATCCTCGCTTCGGTTCCGGGCGTCATAGGGCAATATCCGCTAACTCGAATCAAGGAATGAAAGTTAGCGGATGCTATAATCTATTCCTACGCTAAGGATATACGCTTTGTCTTACTTCTATGTCTGAGTCTGAGTTTAGGTTTTTCTCTTTTTTGGCTGCATGCTCCTGAATTAGTGATTCTTAACCCTCCTAGCCTATGCTCACCAGATTTTGGACTTCTTCAAAGTGTGGTACAGGACACCTTCATCAACAATCTCTGTTCAATTCATCAAGACTGCAGTCCCTGCCCTGTGAATGCGGGGAACCGCTCAATCGAGCTGCCAGTATTTACAGAGGAACCTCAATTTGATCCTTTAGAAGTCAAAAGGAAAAAGCTAGTTAAAGCGTCAGCTACTTATTTCGCAGCTATTTTGCTTAGTATAGCACTTACAGAATCACTTTCTTATTTAGGTATTTTACCATCTTAGAAGATCTTCTCAAAGCTGTACGATATGTTAATCGGATTCATACCTCCTACTATGATGCGGGAGCAGCTCTTGCATTATGTCTTTTCTTATGCCTCGGGTTTTCTCTTCCTCATGTAGACGCAAAAATCTTCATTTTCCTTAATAAAAAAGAATGCGTTGGCGTTCTTTCTTTTTTGAAGTGGATCCTCTTTTTCTTTGTTTGTTTAAAGGCTAGCTTTCCCGTTTTGGTTCAGTTACTCTTCTCTTCTATGATGCTCTTACTCCGATCTCGTAACTCATCAAGAAGGTAACGGTTTCACATCCAAATCGAATGCTAAAGGCTAGACGCTCTCCTTATCCCCCCTCCCCGTCAGCCTTAGTCTTATCCAACTCGAAAGAGAGTGAAGTGAGCCGTTGGCTATGCGGCACGAACGATAGAAGCAGAACTGACGGAGGGTTAAAGTCCAAAGGAAAGAGTTTTTTGAAGCCCTCCTACATTCCTCTGTGCTATAGGGCTTACATCTTTGGGAAGACAGATCATATAAGGGCCTTACCTACGCTCCAATATCTATATATCCCTTCTCTATTTGAATTTGAGAGTACACAAGCTTAGCTACTTACTTGTTGATTCGAATAGATCCACTGGGTATAATCAAAGTGTTCTCTACTTACGTGAAGTGATAGAAAGGGTCGACTCTCAATGAACTTCTCAGCCCTACTTTACCATCTTTCTTCTTTACTACACTCTGCTTGGATACTATTGAGACAGAAGCATACCTTTCACTTAGACACAAGGATTCTTAGATATCAACTACATGCCCTCTTATCTCTATATAGCTGCCACCTTCTCTCTTATTAGGGAGTGGCTAAGGTATTTATTGAATCTATTTCCTTTCTCCCCTTTGTTGAGTCTGTCTCGCTAGTCTTCCCAGTTACATGAAAAACAATAGAAGATAGAAAAAGGGAAAGCTACTAACACTCTATCTAAAAGGGAATAATGGTAAAATAAAAAGTCTTGGAGTTGAGGACATGAGTTCTTCTTACCAAGCATCCTTCACCTATAGGGTTTCATTTCCTAGGTAAGTGAGAGATTCCACAGAAAAAGAAGCAATGATATCTCTCTATAAGCTTGTTATCTTTCCTATTCTCTTGACTCAATCAAAAAGCTGCTTCACAGTCATACTACTACTACTACTACTCTTTCTACCTTTTTCAAGAACTTCCATAGCATAATAAGGAGACAATTCAGATAGATAAGAATGAAAGGATACAACCCTTTTTCTCATATAGCTTCCAGTACTTTACCAGCGGGATGGCAGTAAAACTTTTACTAAAGAATCCTTCTTTCTAAGACTAGGCTATCCAGTCAGATCCATACGCTTAGCCCTAGAGATTGTCTTATCTAATTTAATAGGCTAATCAGGCTAGTTACACATACTTTTCTAGCCAAGCAAGTTCTCTGATCAAAGGTTCACTTCCATTGCCCCTTTCTGAGTTAGATTACACTTATCCATCTACCTAACTGAGCAAGATAAGCTTGTCCATTCTAATGCAAAGAGCAAGGAACTAGTAGGAGCTAGTGGTAAGAGAGAATGTGCTAGATCTTTAGTGCTATATTTGTAGTTACCTCTTTTCCTCTATAGAGAGAGACCTTTGGACTCATTTTTTCTAAACTATTAGAATGACATCCTTGTTCTAGGGACAGGGTAAGGGAATACTAGAGACTTAGAAGTAAAGAGGACCGTGAGAAAGGCTTTTATTCCACTTGGGCCTATTGCGAGATCTAATATGCATAGAACTTTAATAACTTCAATAGAGAGTAGGTGGGGATATATCCTGTCTTAGAATTGTTAGGATCCCATTCCAACTAGAAAGTCAAGTATACCCTGGAAAGCTTTTTACACATAGAAGTTTCATTGAGTCTTTCTTATATGCTCAGTCATGTGCTCTGGAAAGGTCTTATCCACTTAGAGTAGAGAGTTCTCTTCCTAGGTTCAGTGCCTTATAGTGGGTTTTCATCAGACTCTTAAGCCTTAACGCTCTGACTACCTGCCTTTCTTTCTAGCTCTATAGGGAGGAGAGAATCTAAACAGCTGTACTGACAAGAGAGCACTATCCAAGGTTGGGTTCCACTTACTTGCTTAGCCTTTTCAAATTCAAAGTGAGTAGGGAAAGAGAAAGTGCTTTCAAAGATGTCTCACAACTCACAAGATCTGTTGGGAACAGCTTGAGGCCATTTGAGCGAAAGATTGAGCATTGGATCAAGAGAGTGCATTAGCCGGCTAAGTCGAAGCGTATCAATCCCAAGGTCGGCCTACAGATATCACTTTTAGGTCTTCTTCTTTCCAGCGGAGGGAGCAAGGCCATTCTGAGGCTCAACCCCTTAAAGCTTAAAGAAAGTACTGCTACACGCAATAAGCCAATCTATCTACATGATTCTCACATCTTGATCTTTCCACATTCGTATCATTGGGTAAAGCTTTTTTCTGCACTATTGCCAGTTACTTCAGCGCCTCTCTTTCTAGACCAGAAGGAATTGAGTCGATCGATGATTTACTCTTTTTCCGGTAGTCCTTCGTAGTGCTTCTCAACCTATATCCTGATCTATGGGACCCTCTTTGTATTTGTCTGTACGCCTATAAGAGAGGTTTCTATGGTGATTTTCGTTATGTAATCGATGTCCGCAGTCTCGCTTTCTGCTCATTCGTAGAGGGTATTTCTTCATTCTTCTTTTCTTTATATTAATAGTAGATAAATTGCTGGTTCTTTACCAGGAAGAAAGATGCTACTGTCACTAAGGGAATAGCTCCCCTTCTTGTCTCGCTTAGGTTTTTTTTTCTCGATGGGAAAAAATGAGTTTCTGTCCTACCCCCTTCGTGAGACCTAGTTGCTTTCCCCAAGTGAGTTTAGTAGCGGAGCTGAAAATAAGAGCCTTTTCTTGCAGAATCTAATCCATCCATCATAACGAAAAAGACTAGCTTCGGGCTTATCTATCCACGCTACGCTAGAGATGGAATCGACGTTCCCACATAAACTCATGCTTAGACGAACTTCTCGATGCACAGTCGGGGCAGGCTTCTCTGATTGGAACAATCGCTCTATTCCCTTTGCCTTTTATTTTAGGAGTAGGAGCTGCACTGTTTGGCTTTTCTTTTTATGGTTGGGAATACTTCGCAACAGGTCCTACGTAGATGCCCGGCAGCTTCAACAATTCTTTGAAAGGAGGCAGCCTTCTCTTTTAGCATCGAGTTCACTCATCCATGCCCTTGCCTTACCCGTACCCGACCGATTGGCTTGAAGCTTGATTCTCCTGATGTCAGAAAAGGTGTTCTATCGCATTCTTTTAGATATCCACGTGTGATACCTTCATTTAAGCAGCTTCTCAGCTAAGGGGGAGGCCAGAAGGAACAGCAGGGCAGAATAGACTACTATAAAGAAAAGAGCTTCCACTTCTCTTTTCAAAAGGAGAACTCAATTCTAATCCTCTGGAAAAGAAGAAAGCAGCACTTTAGCGATTCCCAGTTCTTTACTAACTCAGTGTCGATCTCTAAACGCCTAATCTCACGACTGGTCAAGAAAGCAACACTCTCAAGCTAGGATGCGGATCCAATCTAAAAAAAGTTTGAGAGACGTCAAATGGGCCTAAACCCGATTTCCACTCATAGAGAATCGAGAAAAAAGACTAGTTTGAGGAAACAGCGTATTTTTGTCCTTGATAAGGCGAGAAAGTACTTGAACTTCTTCTTTGACTCTCCCTTCTTCTCTTATGATATTGGAGTTAGAAGGACAGATCCTAACCATGGAATGGAGTAGTTCAGAAGGCGTATTCGATTTCAAGAAATGAAATATTTTATTAATAACGTTTGGGAACTAGCCGGTAGATCAACTGACATGGTCTACGATCATAAAACGATAGGAACTGGGGTTCCTTTGCTAGCTTTGACCGATCAAAAGATCATAATCCGCGGCAAGGAAGGCCCACGCTATTCAAAGCAGGCAGAATAAGATTTCGGTAAGAACTTAGTAATTTATCTTGATTTTCCCTCCCCAACTCTACAAAATGAGAGGAAGAAACTCCATAACATAAGGGGGAAAGCTCCACTCCTACTCCACCTAAGTTGAATCCAGTGAAGAAGACTGGAACCTGAAAAGGCATCTTTTTCAACACTTTGATTAGTGTAACTACAAACCGCATTCTAGCAGCCCTAAAAAAAGAATCTCTAGCGAAGCTGTCAACTCAACCTAAGGAAAGCGATCCGCTAGTCTAATCTATTCTCTGCTTTCGAGCAGTGAATTCCGGCCAGTCAACTTAGATGTCACTGGACTGGGCAAAAGCCCTTCAGTCAGCTTAGATACCGCTCCTGCTGCGTAAGATAATGTTGTAGAGGAGTTTGTTGTCCTCAACGTTGACCGATTTCAAGAAGAGTCTAATCTAACGGGTCAAATCAAGTCAGTTTTTCATTGACCTTAGAAGATGATTTCTTTTCCCCGAAATCCAGTACTGTCGAAAAAACAAAATAAAAATCTAAAAAGAAAATGGAAAGAAACTAAGATAGAACCACTAACTATAAAGATAAAGCTATAAAGATAAAGGAGGTGACTGTAAAGGTCTCCGACCGAGGCTTTCATAGAAAGGAGCTTCGGTGTCACACTGGTCTGGGCTTGTAGGGGCACCAGAAGCGGGTCTAGAGCCTGCTTCACACCCAAATCTCTTTTTGGACACGGACACTCAAATAAATAAAGCGTGCCCAACACCAACGTACAAGACAGATGCCAGGGCAATGAACCATAACCCCATTCAATATGGTTCCGACCTGCCTTGAAGCAGGAAGAGGAGCACCCGGGAAGGAGGACTAAGGATCTAATCTTCCCCAAGAGGGGAGAATAGGAAAGCAAAGGCTAAGGCAGGGGATCGGATTGAGCACTTTCATTCTTCCGGCGGAATCAAAGACATACCTCGATGCCCAGAATAAGGAAATAGATTCTTTATCCGCCTTCCTTAATGAAGACGAGGATTTTTAACTACTCGTATCAGCTCAACCAGTTGGAATATCCCTTGATCTCGTATCCGTTGGTCAAGATTAGGAAAGTTTTCAATAACCCAGTGCTAGTGCAATTGAATCAGCTCTTGTCTTTCTTATCTCAGATGCGCCTGGTCTTATCCTTTTCTCCTTTCGCCTAGGACTCATTCCACTTCTTTCTTCTTTTTGATCTCGTTCGTCTTCTGTTCGTTCTTAGTTCCTCGACTTTTTGGTGCAATAAACCTAACCAACCTACCTCTTTAGTTAAGAGGAAGTTGCTAGACTGACTTACTAAGGCTTTCAGTAAAGCTAGTTGCTAAGAGTACTACTTTGCTAGGCAGCACACTCCTACATTAGCGAACTCTCTCTGGGCCCTCTCTCTTGCATTTCTGATTCAATAGGCTGCCTTAAGAAAAGTTAGAGGATTTCTCCTTCATGCCCTTGCCAGCATGATAGAGCCCATACAATCAGTTTACCTCGTGAAAGTGCCTTCGCTTAGCGAACCTACTCTCCTTCTCCTTTAGGGTAGGGCTTCAGTGCCCAATTCCCAGAGCATTGAAATAATAGCTATGTTGTTACCAATTCCTATCTCACCAGAAAGCCCAACAGCAGATAGAGTGAGGTACCTCTGTGATTGGTAGTAAGCGGAAAGGAAATGCCACTTCTTTTCTTCCGGGACAAATCCCTCCTTTTCAACCTGTAATCCTAGCCTGCGGCATATCGCAGGACAAACTTCGCTTGCCTGGATCGAGAGATTGAAGTCTTGCTGTGACCTGTGCTACCTATGATAGTGCGCCTAGGGCTGTGGTACTGCCTGAAGCTCTTAACTCCTATCTCGGAAGGAAAAGTCTCGTGTCAAGTGGTTGAGGCAATTACTGGTTTCTTTCATTTCTTGGTTAGGTAGGAGCCTCATTTCTGAATGAAAGACGGAAACCGGCAAAGGCTCAAGGAACAGGAGGGTCTCGCTCACTTGCACAAGCCTTCTTTCTTTGCGGATCGAGAAAGATCATTTCTTTAGAAAATGCGGCAGGATTTTCGTAGAAGGAGGCACGATCAAACTGAAAAGCCTCCGAAAATGGTACTTTTATAGGTATCAAGTAGAGAGAAAGTTGGTCTTACCAAAACACATTCGCCATTGCTCTCGGCTGGAGCTGTTGTCGGGATTGGGGAACCCTTCATAGAACTGGGGGAAATTAGTACAAAAGGTCCAACTGATCAAACATCCCGTGCAAGCTAATCGGCTTTTATGAGCAGTCTGACTCCAACTTCTGACTTTTATTAATGGGCTCGAGCCAGCGAAAGCATGACAGCGGGAATGCTGGTAGAGCAATAGAAGCTAGGGTGATCTTTTAGAAATAAACTTAGTGCAAAGTAAAGGGCGCTGTGAACACTCGGTTTGACAAAAGCGCTTTTGTCACGTCTTAGCTTCAATTCACTCGTATATTCGTACGTTTTGAACAGTTCTTTTTCTTCTCAGTTATCTTACGATCTTCCGAAGGGCTTTACCTATAACTATAAAAGCTTTAAATCGACTATTTCCGAGCTGGTTAAATTACACCTGATATGCCAACCGGACAACTTTGGGAATCTAAATTAGAAAGAGGGGGTCTATGGATCAGTCAAGAGCTTCACCCCAGTCTTCCCCGGGGGAAGGAAGAAAAGCCAGAGACGAAATAGAAAACCTCCTAGAAGGCCACTCCTTAAGCAGCAAAACAGGACTTGAGGTCAGTTCAAGTACAAATCATTAGAGGTAGGGATGCTCTCTGTGCTATCAAGAATCAGGAGTAGCTTTTCTTTTCTCTAGCCCCGAGCCGGAACTCAAATCAAAAAGAATCTGACTCGGCACCTCGCTTCTTACCGCGTAAATGCCATTCTTTTCTTTCTGGCGCCTATCAAGAATAGAATTCTTTCTTCACTCGACTCGGAGTTCTAGCTTTCTTATGACTTCAAGCATCTCTCAATCATGTTGCTAAAAGAAATTCTCTGGAAACGGGGGGAAGTCTGCTTTGCATTGCTATAGGGCTATGATTCAATTCGCAGCTCTCAATCAAAAGAAATAGCCCTTCTTCCAGCAGCGGCAAGAGCCTTTCAATAGCAGCGTATTCGATGATGGACATATTAGGTATGGAAGCTTAATCCCGAACTCTTCCTTCTAGTCTACCTAAGAGGAGATTTATGGTCAATTCTTGCAGTTCCTTGCTTCACTTCAGGCCTCTATTCAATCACTGAAGCCCAGCAATAGATGTTGATGGCTAGTAGGATGAATAATAAAACGAATAAGACAAAGGCGAATCCGCGGCTCCAGGGGGGTTACCCAAGGAAGGGAATCAGCCTCTGCCGATTCATTCATTCCCGCGAAATGGCGAGGCGAAGCTGTGGAACACAGCGAGACTAACACTCCATTCGCACCGCACTCACCAGCATCTAGATGCCGTTGGCACCGTCTCCTGCTCCAAAAGCAAGCCGGGCACCGGCTAGACCATCCTCATTACTTTCCGTGGATTAGATAGCCGCCTTACTTAGTGAAAGTGTCCCCGACTCAACCAGGTCTTCTTCAGTCCGCTTGGAAAGCTATATTCTATCTTCAACCAAGCGCGAAACTAGGAATGCTAGAAATGGTGGAGTCGCCTTGTGCTGGTTCTAGGCCTGCGTTCCCCCCAAGTGAACGGGTTAGCCTCCCTTTTAATTCAGGGCATCATATTCATGTGGGGCAATCCATGACTTATAGTTAACATTGAGCTGCCTGCTTTTCTGTTGGATTGATTGGAAGAGTGGTTCGCATATGATCTCTTCGTTTACGGCTCTTTATTCCTTCTCTTATTTATTTGTTCTCCAGAAGGTTTCTTTTTTTTTTGTTTGGATGCCCCTTTCCTTTCGGGCTCACTTCCTGACAACCCAGCCCACAACAGGAAATGGACAGGCATTGACAAAAGCCGAAGCGCTGGCAAACACCTATATTCTATCCAGAAAGAGCGGAACCGAACGAAAGCAAGGATTACGGGCGAGTCTGATGAAGCGCTCATGGTCGTAGCAGGAAAGATGACAATGAAGTCTGATAAAGCAAAAAAAAGGCTAGTCCCAGTGGGCAGAGCGAAGGGTTAAGTTAGCCTACCTTAACAGGTATGGGGCACGAGCGCGGAAGAGATCTTACTTTACCCTCCCGTTATTCCTGAGTCAGAAAGATGAGTCCAAAGGCCAGGGAAGCGCGACTATCCTAGCAAAAAGAAATCGCTTTTTATAGTTTCATTTTACTATAAAAAAGGATAAGATTAATGTCTTAATGGAAATGGAGAATAGCTGAGTAGGAGTCCTTTAGGGGAGAGTCCTACACCATCACTAGGAAATTACTCAACTCAAGTAAAGGGAGTTAGACAGGAAGACAAACAGAGCTTATCTCTATATTCTAGCTAAGAGCAGCTTCTACGCTTAGAGCTCCTAATAGAAAAGGAAAGGTCTTCTACTTGAATCAGAAAAGAAGGACTTTCACTGGGCTTATTGCTAAATAGAAATTAGCGACTGATTTCATGCTTAGTATCTTAGTTTTTTTTTTATCTTCTAAGCTAACTTTAATCTCAAAAAGAGGATTCCTTGCTTGCATTATATCCATTAGATAGCCCTTTTTCTTCCTTTATTCGCCGCAGGAAGAGATTCCAACTATGCTTACCTCTAACGAAAGGACTGGAATCTGAGCTCCTATACAAAATCTTGAATACAGTTTCTATTATATATAGCCTATTAAATTAATATTGGGTACTCTATTAGTATTATAGAAAGAATCAATCTGTCCAATCCTATACGCTAGGAATAACTTTATTAGGGTAGTAGCCCAGCTCTGGAAGGGGAAGCACACAACTCAGAGGGTTAAGGCTTAAACGATGAATGTTATCCCTATCGCCTGCCTATGGACCGAAGGACCTATGCTTGCTGCCTTCACTCTACTTTCGAAACCGAAGCTTTCACTCCAATAGTTGAGCTATAGCGACTACGTACATACAATTTCACCTTTTTTGATTTAACCTTTCCAACCAAGCTACCTTCACTACGTTCAGCCCTCAGAAAAGTCTGTTTTCATTGCACTCAGATAATAGTTTTCTAGTTCATCTCTTCTTCCGGAAGACCCTCAGGTTTCTTGCTTAGATGTGAATCTTCCAGTCTTAGTCCTCCTCCTATTCCTAGTTCCATTGTACCCTATTTCCTAATTTCATTTTCATTCTACCCATATATTGGTTGATTGAACCATCCTACCTCAAAGAAAAGAACTCCTAGTGAGAGGAATATAGGAATTTTTTATACTAGTAATCACCAAAGGAAATCGATAGACCCGGCTACAGAAGGCTTTCTTCGTCTGATATAGAATATAAATGGGTATTTTTAGGTCTTCTGCTCTAGTGTAAGTCGTAAGCTCATCTAGATTCCATTTTGGGATCAGGTATTAAGCGAAGCGCTTCCCGTTCCCTCTTTTTCACATCATTCTTTTGCCGTTGTTCTTGGAAACATAGGAGGGAGCTCCTCCTGTATTTAGGATTAATAAACTTTTCCTATTTATGCCCCCAGGAGTGCGCCTCTTACTATATCTTTCTGCCTGCACGCTACCATTTCCTCACTATGCGAAGTCGCGGAGCGCTTGACTTCAAATCCATAATGCGACCTATAGTTTCGGGTTCCACATGACCCTTAGGACCCAAAATCGGATAAAAAGAGGATCAAGAAGGGAGCGCTCAAGCAACTGTATTAAGTCGTCGAGCATAAGAGCTTCGGGTTCAGAAGTCGTACGTCTGGTTCTACCACTCGCAGAGAGAAATGCAAAATTAAAACATCCGGTCCGGTCAGAAGAAACAAAAGAGAGATTGGATTATGAGGAAGTGTTTTCGTTTGGTCAATTACTGCTCAGTTATGGCTGCTTCCCGGGGGGAAGATACTACTACTAATTTCTTACGAGAAAAGCTAAATTCTTTTTTTGTATTCTATTTTTTCGATTACTAATCTTATTTGCCTTTCTCGGTGTGTACCATTGCTTCTTTCTGTGGCTTGGTAGTTTAGATCTCTTGCATGGCCTCAAAGGCGGGAATCTCTCGGGGGGGGCGGGCCCTCTCTTTCTCTGTGTCTCGGTGCTTTGGATGGGAAGGGTGGCTGGCTCCTTGGGATGGGCCTTCTTTCTGGTATGATGGACTCAGTTATTAACATGATGGGTCCAGCTTCCGGGACATCAAGCTCGCCGTCCCTGTCTGCATCTACTTCAGTGGGAACCTCTCTTGAGGTGAGGGGCATTGCTCAGGCGAAAGCCAAACGAGCACTGAGCCCGAGGAGTTTTATACTCCCAAATCGGAGAAAGAAGACCAAGCAAGGGGGGTTTCTCCACCTTCGACTTCCACCCCGTTGAGTGACAGTCATTCCGAAAACGAGAAAAAAGAGAGTTTTACCTTTCTTTCAGAACTCGGGCGAAAAGTCTCTTTCGAGTTTTCAACGAAAGACTTGAGGAGGAAGATAAGAAGGGGCTGATTGCCCCCATTCCGGAATCCCAATTCATTTCAACTTTTGACCTCCCTACGAACGAAGAAAGATATGGAAGGGATCATGAATTTAGAGGCCGTGGCCAAAGACAGAAACTATCCCTATCGTCAAATCCGGCAACTTCTGAGAGAACACCGGAGAAATATCGAAGCAGATGACGATTTGGAATGAAAGCATGACGAGAATGAAAAAGCAAAGCGTAGAAAAGAAAGAAAAGAGAAAATAGAATGACCGCGGATTTAACCACCGTAGCAGTCTCGACTATAATTTTGGCTCTTTCCATTTGCTTAAGCACAAAGCTCTTGGGCAAACGCTCAAGGGGGGAAGATCACTCACTATGTCCAGAATCCAAGCGAGCCAGATTAGATGAAGCAACATCTTCATCTAATCAAGTTGCTCAAGAGCTCACCCCTGTGCAGGAAGCCTCTCTCAGTGCTGACCCGACGAGTCCCACCCCCCTGGAAGAGTCGGATTTCCCTGGGGACCTGGTACGCTTAAGTTCGCCCGATACCGACTATGACGATAGCTATTTAGTTCTTTATCAAGAAATCATGGAAAAGATCACCGATCTCCTCACAAACCTTCCTGGGATTCCGCCGATCCCAGCGTGGGTCACTCTCCAAGAGATAGTCCAATTCCATCTCTTGCTCTTGGACGAGGAGGAGGCGGATCTCGTCTATTTGCAGGATATGCTGCAGGACTTGACGTTCCTGGGGCACCACTCCGAATTCTTCCTCTTTTTTATTGATGGGAAGAACTGAAAAAAGGCTTTCGCCGAAGTCGAATTTCAATTCCATTATGGTGGTCTCGTCATGTCCTCCGGTTCAGCCTGTCCTATTGGCATCGGCCATCCTAGGAATCCGATGTTGGGTCGGGGCAATCTGACTCTTGGCCTTCCACAACTCATCCCTTTATTAAGTAGTAGAGTGAGGCCTTGACCTCTCCCTAGGGAGTGTGTTTCTTTTTGGCAATGAACCTCATACCTTTAGTGGTCTTGTAGCTCCATAAGGGGGTTGCTTCTCTCCTATGGACGTCTTCCTAGCTCCTGAACTAGCATACTGGAAGGAAATCCCTGAATAAAGGGTTTACCCGTTGAGAATCTATCCTCCGTCTTCTTCTCCTGAGCTAAAAGGCGTGGTTGGTGTTTAAAGGCTAGAACTGGATCACTCTTCCCCGACTTTAAGGTGAGCAAAGGTGCATTAGCCCAGGAAGATCTCTCTTAATAAAAGGCAGGCTAAGAGAGGCTCGTACTTACCTACACCCCACTCTCTATCTCAGACATTGGTACGATCTCTTTATCATCTCGTTCTGGTAATGTTATTTATCTCAATGATGCTATGTTGGTTCCTAAAGTCAGTCTCTCAAAAAATTGGACAACTTTGTGATGATCGCCAAAGCTATGCCATCTTTACTCCTCCGTGTTGTCAAGGATCTACACACGCATAATGTCATAGCTATAGGGTGCCGCCCGTAGCCAACCCATATATGCTTTAGACCTTGATTCTCCTCTGAGTTATTTGTGGCTTCTTCATAACAAAGAGCTTCCTGATCTTTGGCAACTAAGGGCTTATAGAGGTCTTGTTGGTTGTTAGGTCTTCGACTACATTGAACAAACTAGAACGCCTTCAATTGCTTACTGCATCTGCTAGTTCTTCATTCTCTTCTTGGTTTAGCTGCCCAGCTGGCCAAACACGGGCAACACCTACGAATTCCAATCTTCTGATTGTTTCAATTCCATTAGCCTTTGTGCATTCTGATGTATGGGGCCCATCGCCTGCGCCTTCTCTCTCTGGTTATCGCATTCCTTTCTTAGAACTAATTCATAGGGGCTTAGTTCAAAGCTCGTTTATGGATGAAGTATTTCGTTATAAAAAAAAATGACAAAAGAGTGCATTGGCGAAAGGAAGAGAATGGTCCTGTCATCTCGATTCGCTTCTTTATGACTTAACTCACGACGCGACTTCCCTCTACGTTCAACTCCGATCAAGGCAAGAAAGCAAGCTGAGACTAAGAAGAGTAAACTCCTTGGTACCAGATCAATTGAATTAGCTGGCCGGATCCAGAAAGGTAAGACCTACTACACCATAAGAGCGAGTGAAGTTTACGTAACGTAAGAGCTTTTTTGAAGAAAAAGCGATAGCTAGATAACTAGAGTATAAGAGCAAGTGAGTCTTCAACTGAAGCAAGAGTATACGAAGTAGGTGCAGAAAGAGAAAACAAGCCGAGTCTCCCCCGTGGGAATTTCCTTTCTTTTACAGGAAGAAAATTGGGACAGAGGCTTAGACACTAGGCACTAGTCTCGGTTGAAAACGAAGTTTCAGCAGAAGCAAATTGAAAGGAGGATTGTAGGTAAAGTAAAATCCTTTCCCTGTATCATAAATGTAGAGACCTGCAACTGGGATTCCCACTAAATGTAAATTTTTCTCGTTCTTTCGGATAGTCGCTAATGGTGAATGGTGATTAGAGAGTCAAGTTTAGTAATACTACGGTGAATCATCTCGCTAAAGCAAAATAAGATCCAAATCCTTTTCTCGACTGACCCAGACCCTGGTCCTCGAAGGCTCCCTTTCTGGTTCCATGAATTTTGGTTAAGGCACCCATCTATTGTGGACGTGGTCAGAAAAGCTTGGCAAAAGCATTCCCCGATGCCTTATAGCCTGAGACTTTCCCTAAATCTGGGCAGGACAGCTCAAGAATTAAGAAGATGGAATCGTACGGGGGTGGGGGATTAAGACCTGAATATTGATAAAGAAAGTCTGACTTACAGGCTTTACAGATTGAGATTGGTAATGCATTCAGGCCCAATCTGGCGAAACTCAAAGAAGAGGCTGAAGTGCGAAACGCAAATACTATAATGAATGCCTACTCCAAAAAGAAATTCTTTGGAGTCAAAAGTCTCGGGTTGATTGACTTAAGGAAGTAGATCGGAATATAAAGTTTTCCATCTTCAAACCCTTAACCGCAGAAGCAGAAATCGTTTATCACAATTGAGGCTTGATGATGGGCTCAACAGTTTATGGGCAGCAAAACATTCAGAATGAAACAGTTGCCTATTTTCATAATCTGTACAAGTTGGACAATCCTAGATTACGGGCCAAGCTGATGGGAGTTATTCTGGTCACAGATGAGGAAAATGATAGATTTATTTCCATGCCAGAAGAAAGCGACATCAAAAATTTCATCTTCTCAATGCCCAATTCAAAAACACCGGGACCAGATGGATTTTCAGCTTCCTCTTTCAATATCTTCTGGGCGGGGCTAATGTGGTATATGTTATATAGGACTGATCTTCCTCTGGGACCATACCTAGAGGTCTCAATCATACCTTACCTTCATTGTCCTTATTCCAAAAGGTGAAGGTTCCTCTCGCTTATCACAATTTCGTCCCATTAGTTTATGTAATGTATAAGGCCATTTATTTCTCGAATCAGTGCATCAGCTATAGATGCTGCCTCGGCTACAAGAACTTCTCCGGAGATCAAAGAAGAGAAGGAAATGTCCGTAGTGTAAGGTAGTGAAAGCCTTTGTTTACGTTTACGCCTACTCCCTAAAGGTATGGGTGTTATGGCTAAACCAGCAGGCAGTGGGAACTCTTGAATTGAGGTTTCCAAGATTGTCTTAGTTAGTATGTGATATCTTTCCTGTGCTCGGGTTAGAGACCTTGAGAAAAGGAGTTTCTTTGTCCGGACTGAGGTGCCTAGAGATTTCGTTATGAATAGACTGAATCTTCTTACTATCTCCTATTTCCTTGTTCTTTTTCTGGTAGCCGCTGAGCGGAGGGGAGTTAACTACGAGTATGGAGCTCTGACTATAGTGTTTTTTAAGTGATAAAGGATGTTACTAGTTCGTCGCTCAGGTCATACTTCTTTATTGAAGACTACCCGAAACTTCCCATTAATTGATTTGTGAATTGAAGGAAGAAGCCCAATCAGTGTAGCTACGTGGTTTCCAGCTTAAAGAAGAAAGTAGGCAGCTATATGGTTGGTCCATTTTTAACTTAAAGAATAGCTCTGGTGTTAGCAGTTTTGCAGTGTAGCTGTTCGGTTAAGAGAGGAATCAGTGTATTTTCCTACATATTCGGAGAATAAATTATAAAGAATATATCTGTTCGTTTCTTTCCTTTCGTTCCTTCTCTGTCCACTAGTGCAGCTGGAAGCTCCTATGGTTGACTTGATCTTTTATAACGTAATTCCACTGTACAAAGAAGTATCAACCAATGATCCCGGTGCCATTCAACATTCAATCTTCTGACTTGTCTATAAATAGCTGTCTCACCATCGTATTGAGACTCTCTTTTTCGAAAGAGGGTTCTTTATGCTTCCTTTTCCATACCATCCCAGGTAAGGATGACAGCTAGTACAGATGTCCCAAGGAGGGCTAGCTAGTACTTTCTCAAAGCAAGTTGGTCTGTCAATCCCGCTAAAAATGATAAGGCGTCAAGCTATTCTCAAAGCTAAGAGTTATTCCCCCTTAGTTCTTTATTAGTTGTTGTGAATCCTACTCGGAAGTTCGAGCCAACCCTAAAGGTAGAAAAAAGATGAGGGAGAGCTATACTATTTCAAATCTTCGTTCAGAGGCTAAGTTCCTTCAATAGAAAGAAGTTATAAGTACCAACGATAGTTTTGTGTTCTCTTCCAATTCTGAGAGCTAAGCATGACAAAGAAGGCTCGAGAGACCTAGAGGATGACTCTGGTAATACGTGAAACAAAGATGTTATTGCCCAGGGGTGTTACTATCAATGTTGACAGATCGTCTTAGCGGGTTGAAAGCTTAGTTCAAGCTTCTTCCTTCCTGTTCCAATTCCTTTGCCAAAGGCTTCTCTAATGCGTTCTTTTGCACGTTAAGCCGGGGCTTTCTTTTTCTTTTTTTTGGCTCTCAAGATTTTGAGAACTAACGATTTTCATTCCAGGCCATATCCGAAAGGGTGCGGAAACCTAATGTAATGATCAATCGCATTCCTAAGAAGAACTGAAAACAAAGTCATCGGCGGGCCATAACAGAAGCGACTGCGAAAGCCAGAGAGGAGAGACAATCTTTCATGAGAGAGGGACGAGCAAGTGACAGATTGGGAAAAAAATGGGTAGGCCTTCTGAACGGTCATTTAGGGGCCTTGTTAGCGACCCATCATTCTTCCCTTCCCTAAGCTGTCTCCGATCGAAGCGAGCAAGAGATTATAGGAATCGTCGCTCATAGATGTGAATTGAGAAAGCAAGCCCGAATTTTTGTTAATGTTAATTAGGCTCTCTAGTCTGGTCCCTGTCCCTGGTAAGGTCTGATTGTTATCCGCAAGTCTTGTTTTGACCGCGGGAAGGTGAACTTTGCAAAAGTGCTTATTTGGTTGGGAAAGAGAGAACTTATGACTCCAAGCCTACCCTAGCCGAAAACAAGTTTCAGCTATTGATGTAGTCTCTTGTCGCTACCTACTAGAGAAATCCCTTTTTTACCACTCAACAGAAGGAAAAATCCCATCAGAATCGACGACCTATACTTCAACTAAAGGCACAAGGAAAGAAACAGAGGAAATGCACATGAGTCTCCTTGAAGAACGAAGTCGAAGGTAAAGAAATAAAGGTAGAGTGAGCTTCTAGTTGCTCTGCTTGGATTGGCATGGCTGTCCCCCTTTGCTGGTTGAGGCTCGGCCTTTGACTCTGCTTGCCTCTACTTTTCATGTCAAGCGTACAAGTGTAGTTTTGTGGGATTGACTTCTAAAGACAGGAATTCTTTTTCATCTCCTCCTTGTATAAGTCGACGTCTTAACCTGACTTCCTGAGCTCAGTTGATTGTTGAAGAGCTCTAGCTGGACGCTTACCTTATTATTATGAAAAGGGGAAAGGCTTTTTTTATAGAGAGAGGTGAGTAAGGGGGGAGAATGGAAGACCAAAGAGCCCCAATATCGTACCATGACATTGACCTGATCAAGCGCTTTAGGAGGATCACCTTCATCCATGTTCCGAGAATCTACAATCGCTTGGCTGACTCGCTAGCCCGCCCTTATGGAATGAATACTCAGCCCCTCTAGTACACATGCTATTACACCGGAGCACAGAGTCGTTTGTCATCGAGAGATTGGACATCCCAGCCACAGAGCTCCACAACTATCAAAGGAATCTCCCCTGCCAGAAAGGAGTCCCATAGTTGATTGAGAGTTTCGAGAATCTTCGATAGGAGCATTAGCCAGTACCTGAATAAGCAGCAGTTGTTTCGTGGATTGGAATCTCGAATTCTCAACGCTAATCCCCCTCTATTTGCATCTCGACATTCTTAAACTCCTAAAGCAATCACGGTAAGTTCACTTCGGGAATCAATACAATAAGACCTTTTCACTCTTTTCCCCCGAAGGTGTATGTTGAGCCGCAATTTCTGACGTGAAAAAAGAATAGAATAGCATAAGGTCCGACCTTTTTCATCTAAGGGGTAAATAAGCTGTTAGGGCCGAGGGCAGCGGTTACATCCCGGTGGTAGTCAGCAACAGCGGTTCAGTGTCAAATGAAAGCTAAGCGGGAAGGCTACTTCACTTCAGACAATCAGGCAAAAGCAGCGGTGACCTTCCTTTCGCCAATAGACTAGACCAGCAACTACTACTACGAAAAGTAAGAGCTCAAACTCCTAAGCAACTCATAAACCCAATAAAAAAAGTTTCACCCAGGTATACATATCCTTAGCTTGCGCCCTATTTGAGACTAAGGCAGGGAACCCTGTCCTATCACCTTTATCAAATCCCTAGCTCTATTCCTTAGTGCAACTGTCCTATTCCTACCATGGAAATATCTATATTTCTTTTGTTCTATAGTTTCGGATAGAAAAGCGGACGGTATCATATATGAAGAAAGAGATTTAAAAGCCATAAGTCGTGCTAGCAACAGTCTTACTGTCTTGGCTCCTTTGCCCCGGTCTTTTCTTTTTATAAAGTAGCACGTTCCTCTACGAAGGTGCGTTTTAGGCCACGGTAGCAAGTGTTCTGTAAGGAGCTGTGGGACTAAAAGGCTTATGCTTATCGAGCCCTTAATTAAGAGGAAGATGTGATTTAGTTTTCCCTGTTTTTCGCAAGTTAATCAGAATCGGCAAGATCCCCTCTTGTTCTTGCTGCTTGGGAAGAGCAGGAAGAGGTTATAGCCTTTTATTTTACTTACTTTTATTTTACTTATTCAATTTAAATCGCAAAAAGATGGATGGGCCAAATTGAACAAATCAATTTGCCTGTGCTATCGGGCTACTCAGCTTCAAATCCTTCACGCTCCTTGGGATGCCTTACAGTCAGGGAATCACGAAGATGAAACTAGACTCCTTTTTTGCAGTACCTTCGGTTGAGGTGCATTTATGATTTAATCCAAAGCCTGAGCCTCTGAACAACCTGATGAATCGCGTTAAATGTGCTTTTCTGGCGTCTTTGAGTTTATGTTATGAGTTGATCCTAGTTCATAGTAAGTAGAAGGTGTTACGGGTCGGCCTCGGGAATTCGAGGAGCTACTGACGTTAAGCGTTAAGATTGGACTGCTCTTGGGGGAACAGCTTAGTCCATCTTCAACTCCTAGCATGAAAGTGAAAGTCTCAATCCCAGTTCCATATTAAGAAAGTAGACGGACAGAACTCCCCGACCTTGTTAGGACCCCTTCGGATTGGTCCTCTTCTAGTCGAGTAAGGTGCGTACGCTCTTATGGGGGGACATCCTTTCTAATACGCCTTTCCCGGACAAGGATTAGCTTCTGATCTTCTTGCCCTTGCCTCTTCTTCTTCTTGGTCTCGCTCCCTTCCCGAACCTCCCCACTAAAAAAAAAAAAGATAAGAGAATTTCGAAAAACTTTATGAACCGCGGGGCGATTTGAAAAAAAGTATATCTTTCTTGTAGTGCTTTCCATTCCACTATTCTGATCGAGAAAGAATCGATTCCGAACGACCTAGCCAATCGTTCTCAGCCTATTGTCTATCTTACTACGATTCCTTGGCTGCGTAGAAAATGGATTAGCATTATGTCATTCCTACAAGTGATCCCCCATCCAGGCTTGAATCCTGTGTCCTTCACGGACTTCGAGATCAAATAGAATATGTTTCTTTCCATTCCTCGGGAGCCACTTATTTCTCCGAAACAAGAGATCAAAGTTATTTTTTTTCCCAAGAAGTCGACAGCCTTACACCATTGGGATACTTCGAATAAACTAGAGTACATATAGGATACACCGGTGCTAAAACCTTTTCTCAAGATATCTTCCAAACTGTTAGGGTCCTTGCTCCAGATCTTCTTTCCCCGTTGTGAAAGGAGTTGGTTCCGTAGTTTTAGAATTCGGCTGATCCCAAGTACTCCATCTCCATCATTGCATATTTTTATATAGAAAGTAAAGAAGAAAAGGCATAACCAGAAGAATTGTGTAAAATAAGTGAATTTATCCAGTTGAGGCATGATTGATTTTTTAAAAAGGATTCCCTCCAGACAGCTTAACTCCGTCAAGCCTGTACGAGTAAACAATAGATAAGGTTTGCTTGTTGGTTGTTGACCAACAGAAAGCATGGGATGCCCCACAACAAATAGATGGGAGCAGGAAATCTTTATCATTCGGCGTAGTGCAGCTTATATAGAATAGAAGGGGCAAAGCGCTGTTCGTGGCACAGCTTTCTTATATTACGATATTTTCATTGATCGTAGCTAATTAGGTGGCAACAACCGAAGAAGCAGAAGAAGTAGCTGCTACCGCTTCGTGGGCTTCTTCTTTTTCTGAGTCTGCTCGAAAGGTAACTCGAGAGTAGAAAGAACTAGAATAGAGTATGACAGAACAGAACCAGTAGCTTTGAGCTTTCACGTGTTTCAGCTCTTGTTCACAATCCAGTTGCTATTGAATCAGCGTAAGGAGATGCCGATGAGGGTACAAGAAAAGAATGAGCTTTTGTTCAGAGCTTGAATCAGAATATCCTTCAGTAACTCCAGGATTCCCCTGGTAGGGCATACAGGACATACCAGGTGAGAAGTTCGGGCGGAAAGATAGATCGAGTTTACTTTACCCTCTTGATTGACTTTCACTTTAGGACTGAAAGATAGCAAAGGAAATGGCAGCAGTGCTTTATATATTAGGTCTTCGTTGATCACTTCTGCTTAATTTAAGCACTTCTCTTTCGAAACCTAGAAAGCGAGAAAGAGAAGAGTCAGTTCTTGTGAACGACTCCGATGCTCTTTCTATTTAAGAAGATGGAGGAATAAGCGATGCTGCTAAGATCCGCAGTCGATTTAGCTCTTGAGGGAAGGGAAAGGCGGACTTTAATTTGATGGGCTTTTAGGACTGGCCCGGAGAGAAAGTAGATACTAAAAGTAAAAGCAAAGGGCCCTTACCCTTAGATTTGTCGACTTCATCCGCCCTGCTCTTAGCTCGGGGACTTGCTTAATGGAATGAGGCCTCCCTTGTTCTTTCTTTCGCTATCCTTAGGTTAAGAATACGAATGAATCCCATTTCCTTGAAAGTATCCGACTTTCTTTGTTTTTAGTTTTTAGTAAGGACATTCTCCTTCTTTCCGATTCTGTTAGTGATTAGTGATCCCGAGAATCGAGCCTGATGCCTAGCCGGGATTATTTCGTTGGATTGATCAGCGTTGTAGTCCACGGACTTTGACTCCGGGGAAGCTCATTCAGTTATGGAATGCGTTAAGGGCTCTTAAGGAGGAGAGATAGGGACTAAACCCACCATCCATAGCTGGGAAAGAAAGTCTAATTGAGTTACCAGCTTGGCCTACGCTACGATCGTTAGAACTCCCTCCAATCGGTTCAAAGCCGCAGATCAAGGTTGTTGTGCTTTCTCTTTTTCTAGAAGACTAAGTAGTTGACGAGGTCTCAAGGGCAAAAAACCCTCCCCTTTCAGTCGAGTACTAACAAAGCTTGATAGCGTCGTACCTTGCTTTAGCTCGGTATGGTTCACCAGCTGCCTGTTCTTTTTCTCTTTCAACCTTGGCTTGGTATCGCTAGTAGTAGTCTCCTTACCTTCTCCTCGGCAGGAGGAGTCTTTCAACGCAACTAATGTATACTGACAGGCCAGATTCCCTAAAGTTACAAGTGGGTAGCCGCCAGTCTACCTACCATTTATACATAATATCTGCCCGGTCCTTTCCTTAGCAAGGGATCCGGAATCGAACCCGTGGTACGAGAGTCAAGTAATGTAATGGAAGTTGGCCGTTAAACTTCACCCGTCACTCCCTAACCGAATATAAGAGCCCCGTCTTTTTGGCTGCAGTGCAAGCTATAAAAACCAGGCATAAGAAAAGTAAGGCTCTAAGTTAAGTTGATCTCTTACTCAACAAAGAATACAACTTGATCAGTTCCGCCACTCGGAAGCCTGGTATCTTTTAAGGACCCACTGAATCGGCGGTGTGAGAGCTTTCCTAATGTCCCCTTTCGTCTATGCATAGTCAGTATTATAGTTGGGATAAGTCAAGCTCCAGCCAACTACAGTGCAGTGACCTATAACGCTAGTTTTCCACCGGTTCACCCCGGTTTCAGTCTGGTAATTACTCCAATCAAGTAAGTTATAAAAGGATAGAGAAATCCGCGTCAAATCAGCTGGGGCGCTTTTGATATTTTCAAGTTCTAGGGTTGATTCTAGGGCAAGTCATAGGATTGACAGACGTCAAAGTGAAGATATTTCCAGTTGCTCCATAAGGCCTTTTTTAAGACATTGTCTAATCTCTGCCCTAATCTAATTCTTGACTAGGGAAATTTTTATATGGAAGAGTCTTTCAAAAAACATTATTGAGTCTTTATAAAACCAACCAACTATATATTAGTTTAGTGGAAGGAACATGAGTTGGCATCCTGCTCGCAATAGTTTGAATTACAGGTGTAGAGAAAGAAAGGACATCTCCATGCTTCATAGCTGCACAAAAAAAGGGGATGTGGAATCTTCGATTTAGTATCCTGCTTTATTTATTAAGCGAGTGTGAAGGTTGTAAGGCATAATCCCGTCTCTTTTGGGGGTAATATTAAGTTCTTGCAATCCAGTTCAATAAAATGCTTTTGATCAAACCGGTTATAGTTATATCTTTCTAGTCTCTTTTCTCGTATTCTTAGTGCTGTGTATAAAGAGAAGGCCCCTAGCCTAGTCTGAATGAATGTACCAGTGGATAATATTTCATTGAAGGCGCGTAGCACCTCCCCTTCCCAGAACGGATACTCATCATACGAAAACAGGTCCTATAGATGCCTTATGTTAACAAAGTGAGAGCCGAGTCTTTCCTTTGATGGAAGCACTAGACTCACTATACAGGAGAAGACCTAAAGGTTGTAAATCCTTATTCAGCCAAATTCAATTTCCAAGGTCGAGCAAGTAGAATAAAGTAGGAGTTTCTCACGAGAAAACCTCAATCTTGAGTAAATTGGTTAGTGAATTTATACTTTGCGGGTGATTCCACAAATTTTAGGAAGGCAGTTTAATTACTTCAATGGATGGAATTGCTATAAGACATATACCAGTGATGATAAGTGAGGCTTTAGAGCACCTCAATGTAAAAAGTTACGGTATTTACGTAGACTGCACTCTTGGAACTGGCGGGCATTCAAGTTCTATATTATAAATTAGAAATCGCTGACGGTCTAACGAAACATGTGTTGGAGCTTACCTTGTGGCTAAGCGGGTGTCGAACTCATACCTTCCACTCTAGGAAGTACGAGAATAAGGACGAAAATGTAAATAGGTAACAAACAGTCTTTTTGATTAGAGATATCAGCAGTTCCGCTGGACCCTCATTGCCCCCAAGACCTTATAAAAGCGTAGGAGAGCTTAAAAGAAGTGCCTTACCTTAGGCTGGGTCGAGAAAGGATAATGGCATTGGGATCGTGTTTTTGTCATCAGAAGGATCCCGAAGGCATCTAAGCTGGGGTTTCCTACGACCAATAACATAACTGAGGCTGCACTCCGCCTCGATGTCCGTGAAGGTCCGGGAATCTTTTTTGCTTGTCTTCGTCAAACTTGCCAGAACCCCTAAGACAGAATCTAAATTTGACGACTGGTACGAAATTCCAGTTAGAATGCTGACGCTAGATATACAGCTAAGAAAAGAAAGAGCTTTGTCCGTTTCCATAAGAATCTTTTTCTTTAATTCGATTCATAAGGAAGGCTGAAAAGCCGCAAAAGTGGTTTCAGGGCTTATTCCCATTGATTTCCATCTCACGTTTTGAACCTTCCTCTCGATATTGAAAGCTTAATTGCTGCTCCTTACTGCGAGATAAAGCCCTCGTTCATTCCCAATCCTTAGATTTACCACAGCCTAATGCCTTACCGCCCTTAACGGCCTTGCTTGGAGAGCGCAAATCCTTACGCGGTAAACCAATAGCAGCGGATTCAGTCCTTTCCTTCTTTCTTACTTTCATGGGTAGGTTTGGCCTCTTTCCTTCCTTTGAAAGAGATCCCAGGTGCAGTGCCTATTCACTCTGAATCGGATCTTGATGAAAGCAAGCGCCACGCCCCTTGATATCGATTAGTACTGGGAAGAGAGTCTTACTAGTCCGTATAGTCCCGCGCAGTGACTCTCGCACAAGCTAAGAAAGGAAATAAGTTCTTCCGGGCGCCGTGTATTTTATTTTATCTCCCAAGAGACTAGATCTTAACTTAACAATCTCTCTTTCAGCCTCATAAGTAAGAGCTTACTGTGAATCTGTCTTATAGCTTTCAAAGCGTGGACAAGAAGGAAAGCAAAGCTAACCTATTGATAGTGGCACTCCCACAGGCTGGCGGGGAACTCCCATATGGATGGCTGAGAATAATTCATATATTCATATATGAATATTCATATTTCATATATAGGCTATAGGCTTGAAAAGAGTGCTAGCTTTCGAATCTTGTCTTGCTTGAGTGCTAATCCTAGAACCCGCTTGAAAACGGGCTTTTCCCTAAGGTACTGCTAAAGGCTTTCCTTGAAAGGAACGGAGTTACTCGAACAATAGATAGAGGGACTTAGGCCTTCCAGAAAAAACTTAAGCCAGCAGGTTATAGGTCAAAAGACTGACGGGCAAGCTAGCAAGGAAAGTCTCTTTACCTCTTAGGCAATCCAGCCCATCCACTAGCAGAAAAAAGGCAAGCAAGTTATCAAATGAAATGGATAAGGGGAATTAGGGGTAACATTCCTAAGGTCTATTACGTGGATATGGTGTCTATCAGTACTAGGCATCTATTCTTTCCAGTACTAAAGGTTTGAGTGCCAATTTGAGTTGCTTTCGTTCTCTCACCTTCTTGCTAGAAGTGCTAGTGGGATTGCAGATAGATAGTAGGCGGAGTGTCCTAAGGTAAGGGCCTCCGAGCTTCCTGTCTTAGTGATATTTGTTAGCTAGCAGCACTAGTTCTTAGTGTTAGTGGCTAGCTACTAGAAGAGATATTTCCTAAGTAAGATAGGAAGATCGACATTCCCTAGTCTAATATTGAATAGCGGGCCGGTTATCAAGCCCTATTAGCTATCAGTCTTAGCTTCACTTGCTAGAAAAGGAGTTCATTAATAAGTTCAATTTCTAGCCTTACTAAGCAGATAGTAATAGAAGGCTATTGAGTCCCATGAAGAAAGAAAAAAAGATGTACGCCTTCCGATCGAGTGAAAGCAAGGGCAAATTCAATGCCTGAGTCCTCTTTTCTTCCCTTAGTCTTCATCTCACCCGAGTTCAACTGACTTGGAATGCTAACCTAACCGGATTGGAATACTGGACAGCTTATTCGAAAGCTAAGGGACAGCAGGCTTACTGAAGTCTTGAATTCCCTGGTTAGCTGACTGCGGGAATTCACAAATGACCTTGCTTGGATGACTGTACCTTTTAGAGCTTCGCCAAATCTCTCTCCTTCTTTATCAAAATTCTCTCTTATTGAAGCCTTGAAGCTTGATCCGCCTGACCCACTTTCCACTGTGAACCTGCGCCGACACAAGACACAACCGCAGCAGTTCGACGGAGAGCATGGTTCCTCCTCCTCACGAAATGGATTTTCAGTTCTTTGCCTCGGGTCAGCGGATGGTCAGGGGACAGGTAATTACATTAACTAACAAAGCGAAATGGATAGGGATAGCTCGCTTACTACCTTCTGGTCTCATCCAGCGTCTACAAGCGGAGAATTAGTTATAGCGTAGGGGTGGAAAAGAGGAAGAGTGCCCGCTAGAATCTTCTTTCACATCCATCTTTCTGCGTCAAAGCTTTATGTTTGCCGCCCATTCTTATTCATCATAC